TTGTTTTTCTTTTTTTACTTCTATAGTGAAGATAGTCGCACGTAATGGCAGATCACGGCCATATTATTAAAAGCTTGTGGTAAGAATGGATTTCGTTCTAGTGCTCGAAAATAATATTCCAAAGCTTTCGTATGTTCTCCATTACTTGTATGGATAAGACCTATATTATAGAGTATATAACTTCGATCATAAGGATCAATTTCTAGTCGCATAGCTTCATAATAATTCTGTAAAGCTTCTGCATAATTTCCTTCGGATTGAGCTGACATCCGTTACGGTCGCCATTCAATTCAAAGAATCTCCGTTCCAAAACCGTACGTGAGATTTTCACCTCATACGGCTCCTCCCTTATGTGCATAAGGAGAATATACATGAAATCAAAAAGATGAAAATATTCTCATTATAGACTGAGCAGGGCTAGTGTTTTTACAAGAAATCTCTAGCCAACCTTCCTGCAAGAGATCTTTTCTTAATATCAAGGGTGTTGAGACTAGATAACTAGATAGAAATGAGAACTCGAGCAATTTCTTTGTTTTCAACGCCTCCTAATTTCCAGGAATTAGTCACTTCAAACAACCTTCGATGGTTATATTGATATCCAAAGTACGAACGAGATGGATGTTTGTTGTCCCAACCATTCTTTTAGTCCCGAGCCCAATAAGGAAAGGGGTCATTTCTAACAAGGTTTTCGTGTTGTTGATTCCTAGGTGTAGTGCTTCTTCCCTTATGCTGTCCGTTGGTACTAGTGTAGTGGAGTAGGATTGCCCCATAATACAGAACCTCTAGATATAACCTTTCGTTCAATACTAGAATCTAAGATTGAAACATAGCATCTGAGGTTGCATTAATCGAGGATACACGACAGAAGGAATTGTTCTATTTGCAAACTTCACCTTCAACAAGCGTAGATTTATTTCAAAAATTTTTCCGAATCACGTGTCTTTCTCGTAAGACCAAGAGAAATAAAAAAAAAAAAAAAGAATCAAATCACACCATCTCTGTAATAGGTAAATGCCTCCTTTTCTCCTGAAGTTGTCGGAATTATTTGCAATAAGATATTGGCTACAATTGAAAAGGTCTTATCAATAAAATTTCCATTTATCCGCGATCTAGGCATAGCTAGCAATCCATTTTATAATTCTTCTCATTCCCTCTCGGGGGAAAATGATCCCACAAAGAAAAGAATTGTACAGTACGAAATAACATAAAAATAGATTGATTTGAAAAAAAAAGATTATGGGCTTTTTATTCCAATTGTTCCTTTTTTATAGGAATCAATAAGAAATAGTCCAACCCGGTTCGATTTCATCCTAATGTAGTAGTATACCAACGAAGCGAACTATTCCGATTTCGTTGAAATTACAGATTCAAATAACTCGAGAAATTTGTATTGAATTATGATACAAAGAGGAAAAAATCATTCTATGATGAAAATAGAATAACCACCTCTTTTTTATGTTATGTACATAGCAGGTATACAATCCACTATACAAAATGTTTTATCAATCTAGAATAGAGGGGTGAGGGAAGGGGTTTGTTGTTGAGAATTCTAAAGTCGGAAAGAAATTTGAGAATTTGTAAGGTATGGAATCGTAGTCTATATAGAATTATAATAGAAAGGTATCCATTAACCCTAGTCTAAAAAATCTAGACCTATTAATCAGTTGATTCGTTCTAATTCATTGATTTAATCGATTCGAATCGAATTTCTAGTAGGAGTCGTTTTTGCAAATATAAACCCCCTTTTCATTTTCAAAATTACAAATAAAACATTTTCGTAAAAAAGAATTGTCTTGGGGCCTCGAAAGATCTTTCTTTACTTTGATGAAAAATTTTCTATTTTTATTTGTAATATTTTGTAATATATAGTTAAAATGGATTGGTCATACTTATCCAATAATCTAGAATGAAATATGAAGAACTCATTATTCACTTGGTTTTTGATTCATAATCATTATGTAGGAGAGATGGCCGAGCGGTTCAAGGCGTAGCATTGGAACTGCTATGTAGGCTTTTGTTTACCGAGGGTTCGAATCCCTCTCTTTCCGCACCTTCACTTAATAGATCCATTTTCTTATTTATTAAAAATACCGGATCAAATAGCAATGGAGACCTTTATTCCACCAGTTAAACCTTTCATTGATATAGATTTTCTATTCCTAATTCCGCGACTAGGAAGAATACCGGAAAGAATATGAAAATAACCCCTCATACATAAATGAGATAAAATCAGAATCAAACCCGTATTTTTCTTACTTAACCTTAGGTTAATTTAATTTGATAAAAGGGAATAAAATTGCCCGAACCTCTGCTATTTTATTTGAGTTTAGGTTTAATTAAGTTTGACGAGAATAATACTCTACGACTAGCAATTCATTTATTTTCAAACTGACCCATTTACTATCTATTATTTGATTGACCAGTCCTTTATATTGGACTGGGTGAAGAGTCAAATGGTTTGGCACTTCCGCCTGAGGGGAAAAATTGAGAGAATTTTGAATTAGAGTTCTGGATTTTTGTTCATCCTTCGCCATAATAATATCTCGGGGTTTGCAGCGATAACTTGGTATATCTACTATGCGCCCATTCACTAAAATATGTCTATGGTTAACTAATTGGCGGGCTGCAGGAATAGTTGAAGCCATACCCAATCGAAAAAGGATGTTATCCAAACGCATTTCAAGTAATTGTAGTAAAACTTGACCTGTTGACCCCTTGGCTTTTCCGGCGATATGAACGTATTTAAGTAATTGTCGTTCTGTAAGACCATAATGAAAACGCAATTTTTGTTTTTCTTCTAGGCGAATACGATATTGAGATTTTTTGCCGGAACGCGATTGGTTTCTAAGATCACTCCCGGCTTTAGGCCTTTTATTAGTTAATCCTGGTAAAGCCCCCAGGCGGCGTATTTTTTTGAAACGAGGTCCTCGGTAACGTGACATAAAGACTCCTTAATTCTTATTTAGAATTCATTTCATTCTTTTTTTTTTGAAAATTTGATTTTACAGAATAAATCTAAACTCAAACTGAACTAAATGAAGTAAAGTTTGCTGAAGTAGTGTAAAGTAGTGTACTTGTACTATTACTATAAAGAAGAATGAGATAAATTGGATAAATAGTCAAACTTTCTATTATTATATATATATAAGAATATATAAGATCCTTTTACTGGCATAGTCAGGAGTTAAGATCCTTTTACTGGCATAGTCAGGAGTTAAGATCCTTTTACTGGCATAGTCAGGAGTTCCTCCTATAACTTAACCTATAATTTAATAAATTCATGGATTTTGGAAAGAGGGGAAGACACTTTTCAATATTCTTTGATTTCATTTGATTTCAAAAGAAGATTCTCAATTTTTCAAAAATTAAATAAAAAATAGAAAAAGCCGGCTATCGGAATCGAACCGATGACCATCGCATTACAAATGCGATGCTCTAACCTCTGAGCTAAGCGGGCCCGCATTATAGTAATAGAAATTTTCTATGAATAGAAATTCAAGACACTATTACTATAAGTATAGTGTCTCTAGAAATATAGAAAAGAATAGAATCCATAATTACCAATAAATCTTGCATATTATAGAACATAACGATTTATATAGCGATATAGAATTTTGATTTCTTTATCACAATTCTAAATTCGAATAGAATAATATTCGATAGTCAATCTTAAATATTTTTAGATAGTCAATTTTTTTTATTTTGAATTCACATGACATTTGAAATTCTTTTTGTTACACTTCTAGATTTTCTATCCTATATATTATATATATTTCTCTATATTTATATTTCTTCCGAATTCGGTTGATTAGTTATAACTAATCAAACATTCCCCGGCTTTCATTCGTAAAAGGGGAAGTTAAGAAAAAAAAAAAAAAGAATCGACCCTTTGAGTATCCCAATTGCATGGGAAAATGGCATGAATAGAAAGATATATAAAGGATATATATCAATCTATATTGAATTGCCGATACAGAAATGATAAAATCCAATTTGATTGAATCAAATACGGGTTTCCTATAGGTAAGAAAAAATACTTTTTCGGGATAGTAATCGCTATCTAATAAATTCAAAGGTTCCAGTATAAATGAAAGAAAAAGGAATAATATTCTAATAAAATCTTAATCCCAAAACAAAAGAAAAAAGGAAGGGGGATATGGCGAAATCGGTAGACGCTACGGACTTAATTGGATTGAGCCTTGGTATGGAAACCTACTAAGTGATAACTTTCAAATTCAGAGAAACCCCGGAATTAATAAAAATGGGCAATCCTGAGCCAAATCCTGTTTTCTCAAAAAAAGGATAGGTGCAGAGACTCAATGGAAGCTGTTCTAATAAATGGGAGTTGACTGCGCTGGTAGAGGAATCTTTCCATGGAAACTTTAGAAAGGATGAAGGATAAACGCATCTATTGAATACTATATCAAATGGTTAATGATGGCCCGAATCTTTTAATATGAAAAAATGGAAAAATTGGTGTGAATTGATTCTACGTTGAAGAAAAAATCAAATATTCATCAACTCATTCGCTCCATAGTCCGATAGATCTTTTAAAGAACTAATTAATCGGACGAGAATAAAGATAGAGTCCCATTCTACATGCTACATGTCAATATCGGCAACAATGAAATTTATAGTAAGAGGAAAATCCGTCGACTTTAAAAATCGTGAGGGTTCAAGTCCCTCTATCCCCAAAAAGCCTATTTGACCCCTAAAATATTTACCCTATCCCCCTTTTTCGTTAGCGGTTCCAAATTCCTTTATCTTTCTGATTCTTTGACAAACGTATTTGGGCGTAAATGACTTTCTCTTATCACATGTGATATAGAATACACATTCCAAATGAAGCAAGGAATGCCAATGCCAATGTGAATAATTCACAAAATAGCATTAAACAGAACTTGGAGAAAACCTTGTAATCCCCCTTGTCCCTTTAATTGACATCGACTCCAGTCATCTAATAAAATGAGGGTGGGATGCTACATTGGAAATGGTCGGGA